TTGACGGTATCGGGCTGGAACAATCTGTTCCTCCTGAATATCTCGATTAAGTGCTAAAGAATTTCCTGTTGCTACCATATAGTATTCATCTCTACTTGGTGATAAATAAAGCATGCGTATTCTTTTTGATCTCTCAGAGATTTCATAAAATGGACTTTCTATAGATCCCCAATTACCAATCCTCGCATGAATTGCTAGAGATCCAATAAGTCCAACATTGATTCCTTCAGACGTGTCAATTGGACAAATGCGTCCATAGTGACTAGGGTGGATATCCCGTATCCGAAAACTCGCAGTTCGCCCCGTCAATCCTCCAGGGCCCAAATAACTCAATTTTCTCCCATGAACTATTTGGGTCAATGGATTGGTTTGATCCAAAACTTGAGATAATGGATGTAATCCAAAAAAAGATTCATAAGTAGTTGTTAATGGAGTTGAAGTCACCAAATTCTGAGGAGTCGGTATCAGTTTATGTCTAATTGCTCCACATATAGTTCCTCTAATCAGATTTTCTAAACGAATCAGGGCCAATCCAAATTGATCTTGTAATAGATCTGCTACGGAACGAATACGTTTATTTTTCAAATGATTTATATCGTCAAGTATGCCCATTCCAAATTTCATTCCAATCAAATGATCCGCAGCTGTCAATATATCTCGTGGTAACAAAAATGTATTGTTCTGAGGTATATCAAGATTAAGCTTTTGGTTCATATTTCGTCGACCAATCCTTCCTAATTCACATCTTTGTTGAAAAAATTTTTTTTGTAATTCTTTACATAAAGATTCAGAAAATACTGGATCTCCGCCAACACAAGCAAATTGTCGATAAAACTCCAAAATGGCATTTTCTTTTGACCCTATTTTTTTTTTATCCTTATCATTTAGGAAAGACACGAAAATTTCAGGATAACAAACATTCTCTAGAATTTCGCTTAAATTTGAACCCATAGCTGATGATAGAACTAGAATAGATATTTTCTGTTTCCTACTCACACGAGCCCATATCCTTGCTTTTCTATCAATCTCTAATTCTAATCTCCCCCCCCAATCTGATATTATGGTGCCAGTATAGACCGAAATTCCGTTAGGGTCCAATTCTGAACGGTAATAGATACCGGGGCTTTGCAATATTTGATTGATTACAATTCTGTATATTCCATTTACTATAAAAGTTCCCAGAGAATTCATTAGAGGAATGTTTCCAAAAAAAAGAGTTTGTTCTTGTATGTCTCTACTACTTTTCCAAATTAATCCCGCGGATACATATAATTCAGCAGAATATGTAAGCGATTCATATACAGCATCTTTTTCGTTTATCAAGGGTTCTAATAATTGATATGTTTCTACAAATAATTGAAATTCAATTTCTTGATCTGTATCCTCAATTTTTGGAAACTTTAAAAGCCCTTCTGTTAAGCCCCGATCAATGAACCTAGAAAACCCTTCAAATTGTATCTGATTCAATCCAGGTAGTGTAGACATTCCTTCATTTCCACCCCCAAGCATTTTGAATTTCCCCGTTAATTTTATATAAAAATATTCCACGATTTGCTGTCATTCTTGATCAAATCACATTAATCTATTTAGCAATAATGGAATTTCTGTTCTTTTTACTGAATTACATGAAATTTTACCTAATCCCGTGTATGAAATACTTATTATGAAAAGAGGAATAAATAAAATAGAATTTTATACTCAACTTCGAAAGAATTTGCAACAAAACAAACAGATAGAATCGAAATTCGAATCTAAAAATGGAAATGAATTGAAAAAATCGACCTGGATTTCAAGGTTTTTTAAGGAATAAAAAAAAATGCATTCCATTTCTATCATTATTATGATATTACATATTCCAATTCAATGGAATACCAGAAAAAAAAATGAATTCGGGATTTGTTCTGCTCAATGAGATAAGGATCTAATAATCCGAAACAATATACAATATATAATTCATTTTTTTTAACATTTAACCTTTTCTATTGTTCAAAAAAGAATTCGAATTTGCAAAGAAGAGAGATATTTTAAACTATTTAATACGATTAGAGTGTGTAATAAGGCTTGTATTTATTAAACATGCATAGATCTAACTCCAGCTATAGATCTGTCTCTAACTTTATTGCAGTCATATTTGTTCGGGACAACACATAACATGTCGTGTTAATTTTTTCTTTTCTATTAAATAGATTGAATCGAAAAATTGTAAAAAAAGGAGAAGCACGAGAATTTCTTGAGAATTCCGTCTTGAGAATTCCGTATAGTATAGGTATTATATATATATGGATAAGATACCCGATTAGATAATATCTGTGTAACAATTCCAATTTATGTTCTAGGGTTTACATATATTGCCAGTTGCTGTTATAATTGGAATGGAATGAAGAAAGTTTTTTCAATAAAAAAAAAGCAATATTGATTGGTTATGTATTAATTTTTATTTTCTTTTTTCATTAAGTATCTCATTAAGAAAAGAAAAAAACCATTTTAGATTCAAATATTCAAGAATCATTCATAAATTAATAGTTAACGGTTGCGATTTGTCCATAGATTTTTTTCTTTTGTGACAGAAGGTGTAAGCTTGTTTTTTTCATTTCAATAGAAAAAAAAGGGGGGAGGGGGAGATTCTCATCTATTTCATATATATATGAATTTTGTATGAATTTTGGCGGCATGGCCGAGTGGTAAGGCGGGGGACTGCAAATCCTTTTTCCCCAGTTCAAATCCGGGTGTCGCCTGATCGACAAGAGATTTGAAATGAAATATTGTATTACGTTTTTTTATAGAAAACTTTTTTTCCAACAGAAGCAAGCGAGGGAAGAGGAGTCTTGAGACTTGTTTGATTCTAAATTCTCAACATAAGGAGGTTTGTTTGTTCTAAAAAATGCTGTAAATCTTTTTGTCTCGGAATCAAGAAAAGATTCTAGTAGTGAAAAGGAATCGATCAATTTGGAAATGATAGTTCTTTCACTACACAACTATTGTAGTGTTCGTATAGTGACCTGGTCTTGAATTAGATTGGATAAGGATAAATCGGATAGGGAATCTAATTCCATTTTTAGTTGGAGAAAGGGGCGTAGGAAAAACCTTGTATACAGACTGATGTAAAGTATATGAACACTTCCGCATTTAATCAATATTAGTTAGATTGAATAGTTAACTTAGCTAATTCGCTTTATTTATATTATATATTCTAATAAATATATTCTAATAAAATTCAAACATTTTTTTATTCTAATAGAAATAGAATAAAAAAAGAAAATCTTTCTTTTCGCTAACCTCTAGTAAAAAAATTGAATAGGCAAGCTATCTTCCGATTATTTTAGAGAATGAATCGGGAGACGTTAAGGGATTATTTCAAATAGAAATAAGAATATAAGTATGCAAAGTAATCTCTTTTGATTCTTTTTTTTTACTTAATAAAATAGGGGGGGTAAAGCATAAGTCTTATTATTCCTACCTCTTAGTAACATTCATTTACTTAAAACTTCTAAGGATATTTCCGGATATTGTGTTTATGCTAAATGTTTTCCGATTTTACTAAAAATCATATAAAAGAACTTGTTAGATGTTCTAATAGAATGGATTCTAGTTTTTCGTCAATGGTGTTAGCCCAGAATCCTTTTTTTGACTCTGTACGAGCAATTCCACTATTATTATAGTATTTTTAGTGAATAATACAAACGAAAATAATACAAGAAAAATTTTGGAACAATAAAAAAATAATTCCTTCATATTGATAGAGATAGGAGACAAAATTTACATGGATATAGTAAGTCTTGCTTGGGCTGCTTTAATGGTAGTTTTTTCATTTTCCCTTTCCCTCGTAGTATGGGGAAGAAGTGGACTATAAGGGTACTAATAATTGATAATTGAGTTAAGGGATCAAAGTCCTCATTTTGTTTTCTAGCTGGGTTTTAAAATTTTGGAACTTTTCAATTAAAGTATGTAATTTCTCCTAATTAATTGAATTCAAATAAAAAATATATCTGCATTTCAGAGTTCTATTATATTCTAGTAGTGTAATGTATTCTATGTATAATATAGAAATAGAAAATACTCTTTCAATCAAACAAATATTTGAATTATTCCGATATTCGTATTTTGATAAAATCGAGGGAATCCAAAATAATAGGAAATTGACTCCTATTCCAACCGAATTCTTCGTAAAATTTCGATTTCGATCAACTGACTATTACCCAGGTTATATATATATGGAAAATGAGGGACCGCGTAACCCCCATTCCTACTTTTTTTACCCCCTTCTTTTTTTTAATATGATACCGGATACCGGGATTGTAAAAATAATCCGAAATCGAAAAAAGAATTCGAATCGGAAGAATAAGAGTTGTTTTTTGATTATTTCAGATTTATTCGAATCAATACAAATCAAATAGATGAAACAAAGAAAAAAATTTTGGACGTAATTCTATCTGGATTTTATAGAATTACGTCCAAAATTTTTTTTTAAGACTAAGACCCCGAATTGAAAACCTTTTTCAATTTTTTTATTCAATCATTGATTACATTGATAAAAATGGAGAAGTCATATTGAAGTGAAATTAGTCACTTTTACTTACCGTTTTTACGTAAATTATAAGTAAAAAGGCAGTAGGAACTAGAATAAACAGTGCAGTAGCAATAAATGCGAGAATATTTACTTCCATAATCTCTATTATGTTTTATTTCTCTTAAATTTCGAATAAAAAAATTCGGGATTTAATCCCATAGAGATGATAAATCTTTCATCGATAAATTCAACAATGGTATAAATTGGATTTCGATGATATCAAATCGGATGAATATCACGAATAACAATATCTGTGCTATCAAATCAACTCATCGTCGAGAATTAAATAGTATAACATAGGAAGATCTTTTATCCATACCAAATAAAACCAAATAAAAAACATTTATTTTTTATTTTTGATGCAATTTCAAATTTCTTTTCCTTCCTTTTTTTTTCGTCGAAACATTTACTTTAAACGAAAAAAGAAAAAAAGCAGTAGGGATCCCTATTAAGTTAAGAATAGGGTTTTGTTTATTATTTTTATTCCCTTTCACACAAAAAATGAATGGACGCCTTTTTTATTTGATTTGTATCCTTCGGGACTGACGGGGCTCGAACCCGCAGCTTCCGCCTTGACAGGGCGGTGCTCTGACCAATTGAACTACAATCCCAGGGAAAAAAGTGTACAGCATACATATTTTTACGGTTTCTTTCAAACCCTTTCTTTTTCTATTTCGGAGTGGAATGGAACCATTTTGTTCTAAATGAAAGAGGCGGATTTTTGTATATATTGATATCTATATCGATATGCACTTTAGTGAGATCGACACAGATTACTCGTAATCCGTTTGTTATTGCCAAATCGATTGAAAATTTAATCAATGAAAATAAAGTCTTTTTTTGTTTATTTAAATGAAATCTTTTCCTTATATTTTCTATTTACAGATCTTGATATGAATCTAGGTTATTAGCAAGATCCGAATTAGTGGAAATATGTAATACAGAAAAAAATAAATAGCGTTAGGGATGTTTCATATTTGGATTCTTCTGTATCGGAGCACATCAGTCATTTCCGGAGAACAATAAATGGGTTATATAATTTATATAATTTCATAGTGGATCGGCAAATTCTTGGGCCGAGCTGGATTTGAACCAGCGTAGACATATTGCCAACGAATTTACAGTCCGTCCCCATTAACCGCTCGGGCATCGACCCAGGAACAGGAAGAATCCATTTCAGTTTTTATTGAAAATTCATGATCAACTTCCTTTCGTAGCACCCTACCCCCAGGGGAAGTCGAATCCCCGCAGCCTCCTTGAAAGAGAGATGTCCTGAACCACTAGACGATGGGGGCATACTTGCCCGACCGTCATTATACTACGTTTATAGTATGAACAGTTTTTTGAAATTGTCAATATAATGGAATGATATGATTCGATCAAAAGGATTTTTCCATCTTTCAGAATTCCATAGAATTTTTGGATTCATCATTTAGATTTCGAAATTGTTTAGTTTTATCATTAATAAAAAAAATAAGTAGAAAGTCAAATAAAGATAAAATCCTTTACGGGAATTATTGGTTTGTTGGAAAGGACGGGAGGTTAAAACTTCATTTCTTTCACTGTCATTCATTACTAAGATTCGATAGGTATATTTATATCTCATACTAAGCCGGGAAATAAAAAAAACGATAATCAATCTGAAAATCGGGTAAGAAGGATAGAGATCAACAAGTTTTTGAAAAAAAGTTTTTCAACAAAATAAGAATTTGGTTTAGGGACAGGACAAATTGAATCCATTTATCAATGATTCGATGAAATATTTGAATTGGTGAGTAATCAATGAAATGAATTTGGTGTTATCCTCATCATAACACTAAATTCATTTCATTGATATTGATCAAATCCAATATTAATAAACTATTTTTTAAATTCTATTCTATTCACTAGGTAAATCAAATTTTTTGTTCTTTGATGAGTCGTTATGCAAATAATAATATATATTATTATTATTTACTGATGTACATATATTCGAATCCCATTTATATAATTTATATAATAAGTATATGCAGTAACAAATAGATGTACTAGTTATATTGTTTAGTTCCTTATTTAGGAATTGAATCAAATAGGGCCCTTTTAACTCAGTGGTAGAGTAACGCCATGGTAAGGCGTAAGTCATCGGTTCAAATCCGATAAGGGGCTTTTTACTTTTTTTGTTCATAAAGAACAAGCAGTAGTATTCATATTTTAAGGAAGAATACAAATATTGTGTATATTTGTAATAAGTTTCTATTTGTAATAAAAAAATGAAATAATCATAAAATTTCATTAGAAAACGGAATTATGAATTCTAATTCAATTCTAAGAAGTTATCATTCTAATGAATTAGAATATAGTAAAGAAAGTAATTAGAATTAAAAAGTGGAAAATTATTAAAAAAGGGAAAGATTAAAAAAAAAGTAAGTGGACCTAACCCATTGAATCATACCTATATCTACTATTCTGATTATCAAATTTGATAAAGATGAAATTCGAACAATGATTTTTTTTTACTTTCTTTTTAATACTTTTTTGGTTTACACTCCCTAAGAATTTCTAAGAATTTGTCGATATTTCCAATTCAATCTTCCTGTTCCTGAAGGTCCTATAGAAAAAAATTTCTATGCCCTTTCTTCACTCAGAAGGGCCTTATTCCAAGTTCCAACAAACAAGTCATTTTGATTAATTTGAAACATCTTTTTTCCGAATACAAGAAAAAATCAATTTACATTTTTCTTATTTCTATAAGATAGAATATATTTTTTTCTATAAGATAGAATATATTTTATAGAAATAAAAGAAAAAAAAATACATTAAATTATGTCTTCGCGTATCAAATATTTTCCTTTCATATCGATGCGTACGATATTTTTCTGGCAATTAATGTATGTGATGTGAGAAAGAAACTTTCACTTACCGTTTTTTCTCTTTATTAATTATTAAAAAAAAAA